AAAGAGGTCAGCTAAATAAGCTAATGAGTTCATACCTCATAAATGAATTGTTTATTATACCCTCTATTATTTGTTATTTCTTAATATATTCTGTTGGGTTTTTTGTAATATTTAGATATAGTGAATGATTTATGGTGTGAATGGGGTTAGAAATAGTTATGTTTAGTTTTTTGCTAGTTGTAGTAGATCTGGTAAAATCTAATACTGTGATGAGATGTTATCGTTATTTTTTTGTTCAGGGAGCGGCTTCTGGTGGTATTTTAGGATTATTATATTATTCGGGTTGGGATTATATTGTGGAAATTCTTTTGTGATTTAAACTTGGGGCGGGTCCTTTTTATTTTTGGTATATTTCAGTGCTTCAAGATTTTAGATGGGGGGGGTGTTTTTTTTTAATGACCTTTCAAAAGGTTCCTGGTTTTGTTCTTCTGTGGGATTTAGGTTCTTTATATAAGTGGTTTATTATTATTTTTAGTTTGGTTTTAGGTGTTTGAGGGATTTTTAATTGTTTAAATCTAAAGGAATTGTTAGGCTATTCTTCTGTTCATTATTTAGGGTGGGTTTTGCTAGGGCAATTGATTGATAAAGAATTGTGATTATATTATTTTTCGATGTATGTTGTTATGTTATTCGGGGTTATTATGGTTGTTGGACGGTTTTTTGTTGTTGGGTTTGGATATTCAATAAATGTTGCTGTTGTAGTGTTGTGTTTGTTGGTTTTAGGTGGAATTCCTCCTTTTTTGGGTTTTATCATTAAATGATTGGGGTTTATGTTTTTTTTTGAAATTGATATTTTTATTGTTTTGTTTTTGGTGGTGTGTTCGGTTTTTATGTGTTATAGATATCTTCGTATTGGATTTGGTCTTTTAATAAGTGGGGGTTCTAAGGGATCAATGGTGCATGATAGTGGAGTGTTTTTTTTTGTATTTGTTAATATATATCTAGGAGTGCTGGGTCTAATGTTGGTGGGATTGTATTAAAATTTAATAGGATAATTTAGTCTCTCAGTTTTCAAAATTGAATGTGGAATAAAAGAATTTACAGTTCTTCATCTGGAAAAATAGATTAATTGATTGTTTATTTTGATTTTGCAAATCAATGTTTTACTATTAGGAATTGCGTTGATTGTATTCTACTAATCATAAAGATATTGGAACTTTGTATTTTTTGTTTGGAGCCTGAAGTGCTATGTTTGGAACAGCCTTAAGAGTATTGATTCGAATTGAGTTAGGGCAAATTGGTAGTTTATTAGGTGATGATCATTTATATAATGTTATTGTTACTGCTCATGCTTTGGTTATAATTTTTTTTATAGTTATGCCGATTTTAATCGGGGGTTTTGGTAATTGGCTGGTGCCTTTGATGTTAGGTGCTCCAGATATAGCTTTTCCTCGGATAAATAATCTTAGTTTTTGATTGTTGCCCCCTTCTTTGATTTTATTAATTTTTTCTGCTTTAGCAGAAACGGGGGTAGGAGCTGGTTGAACTATTTATCCTCCTTTATCTAGAGGGGTGGGTCATTTTGGGGTGTCTATGGATATAGCTATTTTTTCCTTACATTTAGCAGGGGCTTCGTCCATTATAGGGGCTATTAATTTTATTTCAACTATTATTAATATGCGTTCTTATGGCATGGGATTTGACAAGGTTTCTTTGTTTGTGTGGTCGGTTCTTATTACTGCTGTTCTTCTTTTATTGTCTTTACCTGTATTAGCGGGGGCTATTACTATATTGTTGACTGATCGAAATTTTAATACTTCTTTTTTTGATCCGGCGGGAGGGGGTGATCCTATTTTATTTCAGCATTTATTTTGGTTTTTTGGACATCCTGAGGTGTATATTTTAATTTTACCCGGGTTTGGTTTAATCTCTCACATTATTAGATATAGAAGAGGAAAGCGTGAGCCGTTTGGTGTTTTAGGAATAATTTATGCTATGATGGGGATCGGTTTAATAGGGTTTGTGGTTTGGGCTCATCATATGTTTTCTGTGGGGATAGATGTTGATACTCGAGCATATTTTACTGCTGCTACTATAGTTATTGCTGTCCCCACTGGAATTAAGGTTTTTAGTTGGATAGCTACTCTTCATGGATCTTATTTTAAAATAAGAGCAGGTTTATTATGGGGGATAGGGTTTGTTTTTTTGTTTACTTTAGGGGGTGTTACTGGGGTGATTTTAGCTAATTCTTCTTTAGATATTGTTCTTCATGATACTTATTATGTTGTTGCTCATTTCCATTATGTATTAAGAATGGGGGCGGTTTTTGCTATTTTAGGTGGGATGGTTTATTGATTCCCCTTATTATTGGGTATTGTGATGAGAGACTTGAAATTAAAACTACATTTTTGAATTATATTTGTAGGTGTTAATGTGACTTTTTTCCCTCAACATTTCTTAGGTTTGGGGGGTATACCTCGTCGATATTCAGATTATCCGGATGTGTTTTATTTGTGAAATGTAATTTCTTCAGGGGGCTCAATTATGTCTTTATTTGGTGTGATGTATTTTATTATTTTGTTGTGAGAAGGAGTAATTGTTAAAAGAAGAATGATGAGATATTCTATTTCGTCGTCTTTAGAGTGGCAAATTGGTGTCCCCCCTGTAGATCATACTTTTGTTCAATTAAATATTTTAGTTAAGTAGGATATGCCAATGTGAGGGTCGTTTAATTTTCAGGACAGAGTTTCTCCAGTAATGGAACAGTTGTTATTTTTTCATGATCATATTATAATTATTATAATTATTATTATAATTGTAGTTGGGTATATGTTGTATAATAGTGTTTACGAGAGATATTATGAAATAAACAGTAAAGGGGGCCAAGAGATTGAGACCATCTGAACTGTTTTTCCGGTATTTGTGTTGTTATTTATTGCTTTTCCTTCAATTCGTCTGTTGTATTTAATAGAAGATAATGCTGATGCTGATATCACTATTAAGGTGTCAGGACATCAGTGATATTGAAGATATGAGATTCCAGAAATAAGAATTAACGAATATGACTCTTATATAATTTCATCTGGATTTCGTTTGTTAGAGGTCGATAATAGATTGTTTCTTCCTGTAATGTCTAATGTTCGGGTTGTGGTAGGGGCTAGAGATGTAATTCATTCTTGAACTATCCCGAGAGCGGGGGTTAGGGTTGATGCTGTACCAGGACGTTTAAATCAATTAGGATTATTTTTTAATCGTGTTGGTTGGTTTTCTGGTCAGTGTTCTGAAATTTGTGGTGCTAATCATAGATTTATACCTATTTTTTTAAAGGTTGTAATAATGAGAGATTTTGTCGATAGTGTTTTTTTAAGTGGCCGATTTAGGTATTAATTTCTTAAATTAAGTATGATAAGAGGTTTATAGTTTATAAAATATTAATTTGTCAGGTTAAAGATGTCAATATTCCTCAATTGAGTCCTATTTTTTGAGATTTTTTTCTTTTTTCGGGTTTGTTATTATTTGTGTTTTTGGTCTTTGTATTTAATTGGGAAACAACTATTTTGGAGTGTAACAACGATATTGAAGAATATGAATTTGATAATATAAGTTGATAATGAGTTTATTTTCTGTATTTGATCCTGTAACTTTAGGAGGGCAATTTAATTGAATTAGTTTAGTTTTTCCTTTTATGCTAGTCGGGGGTTTTTATTACTATATTAAGGGTGGTGTTAATATCGTTTTTGTAAAAATAGTTTTGGTAATGGAAAGTTTGTTTAAAGAGTTAGGAGGAAAAAGTAATGGTAAAATTATTTCTTTTGTGGTGGTGGGGGTAATAATGTATTTGATTATAAGAAATGTGTTTGGATTGTTTCCTTTTATTTTTACTCACACAGCGCACCCCTCTTTTACTTTAGGTATTGGAATAGCTTTATGATTAGTTTGTGTAATTATGGGGTGATTTAAGAATTTTTCTATATCTTCTTCTCATTTGGTCCCAGAAGGAAGTCCTTTAATGTTATCCTTTTTGTTAGTTATTATCGAAAGAATTAGTCATATTATTCGTCCCTTTACTCTTTCAATTCGTCTTGCGGCTAATATGATAGCAGGTCATCTGATTATTGGTTTAGTTTCCGGAATTAGTTATAGTAATTTTTTTAGATCTCTAGTTTTGCAAAGAATATTAATAGTTCTTGAAAGTGGGGTGGCTTTAGTTCAAGGAATTGTGTTTAGAATTTTATTATTATTATATACTGTAGAATATTATTAGATATTGCATAAAGTGTATCAACCTTATCATATAGTGATGGTATCCCCCTGACCGTTGTTGAGTGGGCTTAATAGCTTATTTATAATGATTGGATTATTGTGAATATTTAAGAATTTTAGATTTGGTTGGTTGATAATATCTTTTTCAGTTCTGACCGTGGTGGTGATTTTATGGTGGCGAGATGTAATTCGTGAAGGTACTTTTTTAGGGGATCATGGGTTTGAAGTAGTAGTAGGTTTAATACTAGGAATAGTATTATTTATTGTTTCAGAAGTTTTTTTCTTCTTATCTTTTTTTTGAGCTTTTTTTCATTCTAGTCTTAGAGTAGTTATTGATTTAGGGATGAGTTGGCCTCCTTTAGGTGTAATTAGATTTGATCCTTTTAATGTTCCTCTCTTAAATACCATTATTTTATTAAGTTCAGGGGTTAGAATTACCTGAGCGCATCAAGGTTTACTAAATAATAAAAATATTATGATTTCTCTATTGCTTACTTGATTATTGGGGGCTTATTTTTTATGCCTTCAATGATTTGAGTATAGAACGGCGTTATTTAATATTAGAGATAGAATTTTTGGGTCAGTTTTTTTTATAGCTACAGGTTTTCATGGGTTTCATGTTATTGTTGGAACTACTTTTTTAATTATTATGTGGTCGCGTGTAGTTGGCGGTCATATGTCTAATTTTCATCATTTTGGGTTTGAGGCAGCTGCTTGATATTGGCACTTTGTCGATGTAGTGTGATTATTTTTATTTGTAGTGGTATATTGATGAGGAGGATAAATGATAAAGTATTTATATACATTTAATTTCCAATTAAATAAAGAAATTATTTTTTTAATGGATTTAATTGTAGTAGTATTATTAATTTTAGCTATTATTATCGTAATACTGTTAGTAATAGGGATAAACCAAGAAGATGAGTTTATATATGTATATGAGTGTGGTTTTGATTGTGTTTTGGAGTCGCGATTCAGATTTTCTTTTCGGTTTTTTATATTGGCCATATTGTTTATTGTATTTGATGCTGAAATTTCATTAATAATGCCGTTACCTTATTTATTTTTATGTAATAAGATAGTTATTTTATTTATTTTATTTTTATTATTGCTTTTATTGGGAACACTTTACGAAATTTTTTTGGGTAGCATGGAGTGAATTTAATGGTATATTTAAGGCTTAAACTTAATGCACTTATTTGCTATAAGGGAGGAATCACCCCTGCTGTCGAATGGAGAGAGACAGCACGACCGTTTGGTGGGATTAGTGAATTTTGAAACTTATGTGTAGTGTTCTCATTGTTAGTGAGTGTGTAGGTGGGGTGAATTATAGTTAATTTGCAATTAGCTTTTGGTTGAAGATGAGTTATATGAGCAGCTGCTAACTGTTTTTTAGTTTATTGCTAAATTAATTTGGTTTATAATATCTTAATTGATGACTAATTTCGACTTAGTTTTAGCACAAATAACGAATGAGTGTTAGGTGAATTAATCACGTTAGTTTTTCGTATTAAAGGTGGGATTTGTTTTTATTTTCAATAAAATACTTTTTATAAGTTATTAGGATTTATAGAATAATGGGTAATAATATAATTATTATTGAGGTTGAAATTATTAAGTGTGTGGGTCTTGATTTGGTGTTTTTATTGAAATATAAGAAATGTGATTCTTTTCATGAGTTGTCTGTTTTTAGGGATTTTGATCCTAGTGAGGTGATTTTTGTGGGGGAAAATGAAATAAAGTTTATATTTCACATGGAAGTTATGATTAGTGATAGTTTTTTGTTTATTTTTCTTATTATTAGTGCTAGGGACCCGACAATGATTGTGATAAGTGGAGTTAATTTTTGGTTTGTTTTAATTACTGGACTTATTTCTGTTGTTGATACTCATGATAGTCAATTACCTATAAGTATTGTTGTTGGTGCTATAACTGTTGTTGAGTTTTTTATATTATGTATTTTATTATTTATAGAATCTGAAGATTTTATTTTATTTCATGATAAAGCTTTTATGGTGATTTTTAGGTTGTAAGCGGTAGTGATAGTGATAGAAATTAGGATTATTATTGTTAATATTTTGTTTGAATTTAGTATATTTTGTTGTTCTAAGATTGCATCCTTTGAATAAAACCCAGTTGTGAATGGGAAGCCCGATAGAGCTATTCTTGCTATTCCTATAGTGGTGTTGATAGTTTTTATATAGGGGGGGTTTGATTTAATGGTTCGTTGGTCTTGATATAATGAGTTGTTGATTATACACCCTACACATATGAATATTGTTGCTTTGAATATTGCGTGAGTGATTAAGTGAAATATTGATAAATTAAATATTTTTAGTCTAATGGTTATTATTATAAAAGCTACTTGGCTTAGAGTTGATAAGGCGATGATTTTTTTAAGATCTATTTCTGCTATTGCGGATATTCTTGAAGTGAGTGATGTTAGGGTGGCTGAAATTATTATGATTTTTAGGGTGGTTGGGTGAATATTGTTTCTTAGTCGAAATATGAGTCATACTCCTGCTGTTACTAAGGTGGATGAGTGAACTAAGGCTGATACAGGGGTTGGAGCTGCTATTGCGGCTGGGAGTCATGCTGTAAAAGGGAATTGTGCTCTTTTTGTGAATCTTGCTAGTATTAAAAAAATTATAGATATTGAGTTTATTTTATTATTTTGTATTATGTTTCAGGTGTTTCTGTGAATTAATAGTGCTATTGATATTATAATTAAAATGTCCCCCACACGGTTCGTTAGTAGGGTGATTGAAGCTGCGGCTCTTCTTGTGTTGTTTTGATAGTATATTACTAGGATGTAAGAAGTTAATCCTAGACCATCTCAACCTATAATTACGAATATTATATTGTTTCTTAGAATTAAAGTAATTATTGAGGCTACAAATAAAGATAGGATGATTATGAATTGGTTTATGTTTGAGGAGATGTAGTCTTTCGAGTAAATTATAATTATAAATGAGATGAATGTTACTGTTAATGTGAATAATATGGTTTGTCAGTTTATAATGATATCTACTGTTAGAGGTAAAGAATTAAAATTTAATATTTGTAAGGATGTATTAATTGTTGTGGAATTTATTGTTGTTTTTAATATTAGAATTATTGGGGCTATTAAAATTATCAATATAATGAAAATGGGTAGTTTTATAGTGCCACAGTCTATCGTTTGATTATTAACTTAATGAAAATAGTGTTGTTAATGGGTTTATCAGAATTAAGATTAAGGTGATTATGTGAATGTATGATGATAATGATGTGTTTATTTCTATCACTTTTGTTTGGGTGAAGGGTGAGGGAGTGTTGTGGTTTATGTATGAAAATATTGTAATTGAAAATGATGTGATTAATATTCCTGTGACTAATAGTGTACTGATTGATAATTTGCTTCATCAGGTTATGTTTATGAAAACTAAAATTTCTCCTATTAGATTTATGAAGGGGGGTGTACCAATATTGGATGTTAGTGACAGAAATCATCATATTGACAGGTTTGGGAGTGTTATTATTATACCTTTGAAAATGAATAAGTTACGTGAATGAAAGTTTGTGTAAGATGTGTTGCACAACATGAATAGAATTGAGGATGTTAATCCGTGGCTGATTATGATGATTATTCTAGTAGTTTTTGTTATCGGAGAATTTGAAAATATTCTTATTAATATTAAAGCTATATGGGCTACTGAGGAATAAGCGATAATTGCTTTTATGTCTTTATGTCGGTTACACGATATAGCTGTTGATATGGCTCCTATTAATGAAATTCTAATTATGAGAGAGTTATTTGTTTTTGAGAATATTTTTATTGTTGGGATGAAACGAAGTAAGCCATATCCTCCTAGTTTTAGGAGAATTGCAGCTAAAATTATTGAACCTTCTGCTGGGGCTTCTACATGAGCTTTTGGGAGTCATAGGTGGGTTAAAAATATGGGCGTTTTTACTAGGAAAGCTAAAATAAATATTAAAGGTATGTTTGATTGTCAAGTTAAGTAGGCTATTCTTAGTATGTTTGTTATCGGAATTGATATTGAGATTCTAATTAGGAGGGGTAAGGAGGCAAAAATGGTATAAAGTAATAAATATAATCTGGCTTGAAGTCGTTCTGGTTGTTTCCCAAAGGTTATAATTAATATGAATGTTGGGACTATGGTTAATTCGAATATGATGTAAAAGTTTATGGAGGAGGCTATGGAAAATGTGGTGATTAGTATAATGTTGATTATGGAAATTAGTCATGAGTTTTTTTTGTTGTTTGAATATAGAATAATTAATATAGAAATTAAAATTGTAAGATTAATTAGTGTGATTGCTATAGAGTCTAATGTTTCTATTTTATTTATTTTTGAGATTTGATTTATTTGTATATTAGTTGTTATTAATGATATTGATGTTAGAATTAATATAATTTGTGACTTTTTATTTATGATTGGGATTATCGATCTTATTAAAATTATTTGCATATATTATTATGAAGTGTGTTGATGCTTTGTTATTTACTCGTGATGATAGGATTAGTATTCTTATTCCTATTCTGGCTAAAGTTACTGAAAGTGGAAGAAACAATATTAGCAGGAAAGAACTGTTTTGGTTGTGTGAATTAATTATTATGATTATTGCTGTAATTAGTAAAATCTCTATTGATAGTAATATCAGTAGAATGTGATTTCGTCATCATATAATTCTTATTATTAGAATGATGATGGTTGATTTAATGTTGGATTAATTCTACATCCAAAGTAGGTATTTTTTTATAAATTATTAGATAGTGTTGATTGCATTGTTGGTCGGGATACTTATAATAATTAGTCATCCTATGGTTATGGTTGTTATATTTATAGTTTTTGGGTTTTATTTGGTTATTTTTATATATTTTGAATATCAGACTTTTTGATTTAGAGTTTTATTTATATTGGTTGTTTTTAGTGGGATGATGGTTTTGTTTATGTACATGGCTAGACTAACTCCTAATGATAGATTTTATTTTGATTTTGTTGTTTTGTTTTTATTATTTTTATTGTTTGATGGGGTTGATTTTGGTGTTGGATTTGTTGATAGAAGATTTTTTTCTCTTCGTTTGTGAGAAGATTATGATAGAATATTTAGTTTGTATTTTTTGGGGATTCTGTTGTTGGCTATGTTTGTAGTGGTGTGGCTGAGAGAAAGATGAAGCGGGTGTGTTCGTGTTTGTGCGAGTTGTGTTACGAAAAAGGGGTTTATTTGATTTTCTTAATGGTATATTAGTTGATTTGTCTTCTCCTAGAAGATTGAGATATATGTGAAGTTTTGGGTCGTTGTTGGGTTTATTTTTTGTTGTTCAGTTGACTAGAGGAATTTTTTTGTCTATACATTATGTTAGATACATTAATGAGTCTTTTAATTGTTTAGTCCATATTATGCGAGATGTTAATGGTGGATGATTTTTTCGTGTTATTCATTCTAATGGGGCTAGTGGTATATTTATATTGATATATATTCACATAGGACGAGGGTTATATTATGGTTCTTATTTGAAAATTGAGACATGGATGAGAGGTGTAAGAATTTTTTTGTTAACCATGGGAATTGCTTTTTTAGGTTATGTTTTACCTTGGGGTCAAATATCTTTTTGGGCTGCTACTGTGATTACTAATTTGTTATCTGCTGTGCCGTATTTGGGGTTTTTGTTGGTCGAATGAATTTGAGGGGGGTTTTCTGTAAGAAGTCCTACTCTTATTCGTTTTTTTTCTTTTCATTTTTTATTTCCTTTTATTTTGTTATTTTTGGTAGTTTTGCATTTGGTTTTTCTTCACGATAATTCCTCTAGAAATTTTTTAGGTTTATTTAGAAAACCCGATCGTGTGGCTTTTTACCCTTATTACGTTTTTAGGGATGTTGTTGGGTTTATTTTTTGTTTGGGGGTGTTGTTGTTAGTTAGTTTATGAGTGCCGTTTGTTTTTATAGATGTTGAAAACTTTATTCCTGCTAATCCCATGGTTACTCCTGTTCACATTCAGCCTGAATGATATTTTTTGTTTGCTTATGCTATTTTACGTTCAATTCCTAGAAAAATTGGTGGGGTGGTAGCATTATTAATGTCGGTTTTTGTCCTTTATTTTTTGCCTTTGTTTTCTAATTTTGTTAGGGAGAAAGGTGTGGGGATTGAGATAGGCGGGGGACTGGTGTTTTTTATTTTTGTTGTTGATTGATTATTGTTAACGTGATGTGGGTCTTGTGTAGTTGAGCATCCTTATGTTGTTTTGAGTCAAGTTTTAAGATTTTTGTATTTTTTTATGTATTTTATTATGTTGTTTATTAAGAGTTGATTCTATAAATGGATATTTTGAAAGTATTCTATAAGGTAATCTTTGGCTTGAATTTTAAGTTAAAAAGGAATGTAAGGGGGGCATATGCCCCCCTTATTGTCTTATAAGTGTCTCAATTAAGTAGTTTAAATGGCAGGGCGGTTAAACCCTACCATTAATGTTGTTGAGTAGTTTATTTAAAAATGTAAATTTTGTAAATTTAAGAAGAAATATTTATGTTAATGATGTTATCATTAAAATGGGCAGTAAAAAGATAGTTATTGGGAGAAATATTTTTCAATTTAATTTTATTAGCATGTCGTATCGGAATCGTGGTAATGTTCCTCGGGCTCATAAAAATAAAATTCTAATTAGTCTATGAATGATTATTATTTGGTGAAGGTTAAAAAATAAAATTGCTGTAATTAAGGATAATAAGATTATATTTGTGTATTCTGCTAAAAAAATTAGAGCGAATAAACCACCAGAATATTCTACATTAAAACCTGAGACTAGTTCTGATTCTCCTTCTGCGAAATCGAAAGGAGAACGGTTTACTTCGGCAGTACAGGAAATAAATCATATTATAAATAAAGGGGAAGCACCAGCGATAAATCATAATAATCTTTGATGTTTTTGTATTCATAGTATATTAAATGAGTGTCTAATTACTATGATATTGATGATAATTATAAAAAATCTAATTTCATATGAGATTATTTGTGATACGTTTCGAATAGACCCAATATTTCTGTATTTAGAGTTTGATGATCAACCAACTGATAAAATGATGTAAACAGATATACTAGAGATTACTAAGAAAGCGATAGTGTTGAATTGAGAGTCTGCGGTGGATAAAATATTTATTGGAATAATGGGGAAAATTATTAAGGCTAGAATAAGTCTAGCGGTCGGGGTAATGAATGATATTATGTAGTTTATGTTTTCTGATTGGGAGGGTGCTTTAGTGAAGAGCTTTATCGCATCCCCAATGGGCTGAAGTAATCCTAATGTTGACACTTTGTTTGGACCTTTTCGAATCTGAATGTATCTTAAAATTTTTCGTTCTAGTATTGTATAAAATGCTACGGCGATTATCACTGACAAGGTGATTATTAAGATAGATATAATTTGGATAATTTATCATTTATAAATTCTAAATTTATTACGTTTATCCGTCATTTTGTCTAAAATTAAAACTGGTCCTTTCGTACTAAATATTAATATTAGAAGATAGAAACCGACCTGGCTTTCACCGGTCTGAACTCAAATCATGTATATATTTGTCGGTCGAACAGACCACCTTTTTTAATTTTTACTTTAAATAGGTTTATAATTCAACATCGAGGTCGAAGGATTTTTTTTTATAAGGTCTTTTAAAAAAAGTAACGCTGTTATCCCTAAAGTAACTTTTCTGAAAATTTTTATTTGGTTCGTTGCGTTTGTAGTTAAGGTTTTTTTAAAAAGCCGCCCCAGCTAAATATTAAGTTTATAGGGTCTTATCGTCTTTCTTTTAATTTAAAGAATTTTAACTTTAATTTTAAATTTATTTTAAATTTTTTGAAACAGTCTCTATTTCGTTTAACCTTTCATTCTATTTTTTAATTAGAAAACTAATGATTATGCTACCTTAGCACAGAAAATTGCGGCTATTTAATTCTTTCATTGAGCAGGTTTTACTTTAAATTATTTCTTAAAGAAATGTTTTTGGTAAACAGACGAATAGAATATTGTAGAGTTCTTTAATTTTTTTTAATGATGAATTTATGTTGTTATTGATGTTTATTAATTATTGTTAGAAAATTACTTATAAATAGAATTAAATTTTTATTTTTGATTATTTTTAGTTTTTAAAATTGGAATTTTATTAAATTTTATGTTTGTGAACTTTGTAGTTACTTTTATTCTTAAAGTTGGTTTATAGTTTACTTTGTTGAATAATTAAAATTAATTTATGATTTTAACTAGTTATTAAATTTTTAATGACTAAAAACCAGATATTTTATTAATTGTTTTGTGTGTCGCTTCTAAATGAAATTTTGTAATTATGTTACATTTAGTTATTTTCAATTTATTTAGATCTTAATTATTTCGGGAAAATTTTTATATAAATTTTATTTTCTAGTTCCCTGATACTAAAGGTATGTGAATCTTATTGTATTCATGTTAATTTCCTATTCAGTTTAAATTGGTTTGGTTTGTGTTTATATTGATTTTGTAAAGTTAAAAGATGTGATTTATGAGATTTTTTCAGTGTAAGTGAATCGTTAATAAAACTATATTGATGGGACTTTTTCCAAAACCCCAACTTTGTTACGACTTACATCTTTGTGATGTTTAAGATGGTGACGGGCGATATGTGCATTATAATTAATAATTTCAGTTTAAATTTTTAATGTTTTTATTATTTTTAGATTCTATTTTGGATTTTGTTTTAAAAATATTTTTGTTAATTTTTTCTTATTTGTAACTAATTTTTACTTAAATATGGGTTATACCTTGACCTGATTTTTTAATTATTGTTTATCTAGATATTTTATTTATATTACTTCAATGGAACGGCGGTATATAAACTTTTAATAAAAGTTAAATTTAATGAGAATTTACAATTATAAAACAAGTTTCTCTAAAAAACTACAACTGCCAAGCTTTAAGGGTTTGATTTATTTTACTACCAATATTTTTCTATTATAATTGGGTATCTAATCCTTGTTTATTTATTGATTTTAAAATGTTGTTTTATTTGTTTTTATTAATTTAATTGTTTTACTTATTTAAAATTAAGTTTGTTTTTGTAAAAATTGATTTTATATTAATTGTGCTAACTTTATGTGTAACCGCAGTTGCTGGCACATAATTTACTAGTTATAATTTACTTTAGTAATTTTATTCTTAAAAATTTTAAGTAGTCTGTTTAATTTTTTTAGATCAACTTTAAATTTTTAATTAAATATAGATTATAGTGATTCTTTCATTAGTTAGGTGCCTGAATAAAGGGTTAATTTGATATATTAAATAATGAAATAATTAGGTAGTTTACCTTTTTAAAAATCAAATTTTTATGTGAATACACTTTAATGAAAATATTTCTCTTGAATAAAGAGGGAACGACCGAGGATAGAAGAACGAAGTAGTGTTCAGAATACCGCTTTTTTTTTGAACAAAAACTTTTTCATTTTTGAAACTTTTTTTTTTTACTTGTAAGGCGGCGCGCCGCCTTGCGTTTCTGGTTAAATGGTATTTGTATTGTTAATAAGCCAGAATACCCCTTTATGTTGAAATGTTTTGAGATGATAAATGTGGAATTTGAATTTTCTCAAAAAAGGGCCTTTTACTAGTTGGAAATGAAGAAAATATTTCTCTTGAATAAAGAGGGAACGACCGAGGATAGAAGAACGAAGTAGTGTTCAGAATACCGCTTTTTTTTTGAACAAAAACTTTTTCATTTTTGAAACTTTTTTTTTTTACTTGTAAGGCGGCGCGCCGCCTTGCGTTTCTGGTTAAATGGTATTTGTATTGTTAATAAGCCAGAATACCCCTTTATGTTGAAATGTTTTGAGATGATAAATGTGGAATTTGAATTTTCTCAAAAAAGGGCCTTTTACTAGTTGGAAATGAAGAAAATATTTCTCTTGAATAAAGAGGGAACGACCGAGGATAGAAGAACGAAGTAGTGTTCAGAATACCGCTTTTTTTTTGAACAAAAACTTTTTCATTTTTGAAACTTTTTTTTTTTACTTGTAAGGCGGCGCGCCGCCTTGCGTTTCTGGTTAAATGGTATTTGTATTGTTAATAAGCCAGAATACCCCTTTATGTTGAAATGTTTTGAGATGATAAATGTGGAATTTGAATTTTCTCAAAAAAGGGCCTTTTACTAGTTGGAAATGAAGAAAATATTTCTCTTGAATAAAGAGGGAACGACCGAGGATAGAAGAACGAAGTACTATGCGAAAGTTCTAATTAAGTTAAATCTCAGATTAGGATCTTTCTGCAATAATTATTAAGAAATTTAAATTTTAATTTATAATAAAAATTTATTAATAAATGTATTTAATCTATTATCTTTTTCCACCCACCCAGTCAAATGTGTGTGGAAAATAGATAATCAAAAAAAAAAAAAAATTGTTGTTTCTACTTTCAATATCTATATAATAATATTTGGTGTCTCTCCTCATAAAAGAAAGGAGAGACCCACCCATTATAATTAAATATAGTAGTTTTACTCATAGAGCTTAGAATTGAAATTATAAGGAGGAGGCTATGAATATAGTAGTTTTACTCATAGAGCTTAGAGTTGAAATTATAAGGAGGAGGCTATGAATATAGTAGTTTTACTCATAGAGCTTAGAGTTGAAATTATAAGGAGGAGGCTATGAATATAGTAGTTTTACTCATAGAGCTTAGAATTGAAATTATAAGGAGGAGGCTATGAATACATAGAATGT